TTAAAAATAAGCTAAAATAAGCTTTTGGGTTCATACCCCAAATATAAAGGAAATCCCTTTTTTTTAAAAATAAAGTGCCTGATTAAAGGATTATTCTGATAGAATAAATAAAGTAGAATTCTACCTTTATTATATTTTATAGAATTTAACTATATCTAATAATATCAAAAATTATTGTGCCCCTACACTAAAATATAAATATAAATATATATATATATATATATATAATTGCATTGAATTTATAATTCTTATTATCCCCCATTTTTAAATTTTTTTTAATATAAATTCTAATAAAATATTTTTTTATTTTATTTTATTTTTTAGAACTTTAATTTCAATTTCCTCTAATTCATGATTAGGATGTTGAATTGGACTTGAAATTAATTTACTTAGATTTATCCCCCTAATTTCTAACCCTAAAAATCTTTTATCTTCTGAAGCAGCATTAAAATATTTTTTAATTCAAGCTATTGCATCAATTAATTTTTTATTTTCTATTTTAATTAAAATAATTTTATTAAAAAATTTTGAAATAAATAATATAATTTCTATTTTAATTAATTCTTCAATATTAATAAAAATGGGATCAACCCCCTTCCATTTTTGATTCCCCAATATTATTGAAGGTTTATCATGATTAAATTGTTTTTTATTAATAACCTGACAAAAAATTTCCCCTATAATTTTATTGTCTTATTATATAAATAATAATTTTTTAATTATAATTATAATTTTAAATGTAATTATTGGTATTTTAGGAGGAATTAATCAAACATCTTTACGTAAATTAATAACATTTTCCTCCATTAATAATTTAGGATGAATATTAGCTGCTTTAATAATTAGAGAAAACTTATGATTATTTTATTTAATTATATATTCTTTTATAATTAGAATTTTATGTTTTATATTTAATTTAATAAATGTATATTTTATTAATCAATTATTTTTTATTAATCTAAATTCTTTAATTAAAATTTCTTTATTAATTAATTTTTTATCTTTAGGGGGATTACCTCCATTTTTAGGATTTTTTCCTAAATGAATTATTATTAATTTTTTAGTTATAAATAAATTTTTTATTATTTCTTTTATTTTTATTATAATAAGATTAATTATATTATTTTTTTATATTCGAATTATTTATTCTTCAATTATATTCAATTATTTAAAAATAAAATGATTTAATTTTTTTATTAAAAATAATGTAATATTGTTCATTAATTCTTTATCAATAATTTCTTTATTAGGCTTAATTATTAGAACTTTTTTTTTTATATAAGGTTTTAAGTTATATAAACTAATAATCTTCAAAATTGTAAAAAAAGAAATTCTTTAAGCCTTAGTATAAATATACTCCTTAAAATTTGCAATTTTATATCATTATTGAATATAAGACTTTTAATACTAATAAAAGAGATTACTCTCATAAATAAATTTACAATTTATCGCCTATATTTCAGCCATTTTATTAGCGAAAATGATTTTATTCAACAAATCATAAAGATATCGGAACATTATATTTTATTTTTGGAATTTGAGCAAGAATACTAGGAACTTCTCTTAGTTTACTAATTCGTACTGAATTAGGCACCCCCGGCTCATTAATTGGAGATGATCAAATTTATAATACTATTGTTACAGCTCATGCTTTTATTATAATTTTTTTTATAGTTATACCTATTATAATTGGAGGATTTGGAAATTGATTAATTCCATTAATATTAGGAGCCCCTGATATAGCTTTTCCTCGTATAAATAATATAAGATTTTGACTTTTACCCCCTTCTCTAACTCTCCTAATTTCAAGAATAATTGTAGAAAATGGGGCAGGAACTGGATGAACTGTTTACCCTCCTCTTTCCTCTAATATTGCCCATGGAAGAAGATCAGTAGATTTAGTTATCTTTTCTTTACATTTAGCTGGTATTTCCTCAATTCTTGGAGCAATTAATTTTATTACTACAATTATTAATATACGAATTAATAGAATATCTTTTGATCAAATACCTTTATTTGTTTGAGCCGTAGGAATTACAGCTTTATTATTACTTTTATCTTTACCTGTTTTAGCAGGAGCTATTACTATACTTTTAACTGATCGAAATTTAAATACTTCATTTTTTGACCCTGCTGGAGGAGGAGATCCAATTTTATACCAACATTTATTTTGATTTTTTGGACATCCTGAAGTTTATATTTTAATTCTACCTGGATTTGGAATAATTTCTCATATTATTTCTCAAGAAAGAGGAAAAAAAGAAACATTTGGCTGTTTAGGAATAATTTATGCAATAATAGCAATTGGATTATTAGGATTTATTGTATGAGCTCATCATATATTTACAGTAGGGATAGATACTGATACTCGAGCTTATTTTACCTCTGCTACAATAATTATTGCTGTTCCAACAGGAATTAAAATTTTTAGATGACTAGCTACACTTCATGGAACTCAAATTAATTATAGTCCATCAATTCTGTGAAGATTAGGATTTGTATTTCTTTTTACTGTAGGAGGTTTAACAGGAGTTATTTTAGCTAATTCTTCAATTGATGTAACTCTTCATGATACATATTATGTAGTAGCTCATTTTCATTATGTTTTATCTATAGGAGCTGTATTTGCTATTATAGGAAGATTTATTCATTGATATCCCTTGTTTTCAGGCCTTTCTTTAAATCCTTATTTTTTAAAAATTCAATTTTTTACAATATTTATTGGAGTAAATTTAACTTTCTTTCCACAACATTTTCTAGGATTAGCTGGAATACCTCGACGATATTCTGATTACCCAGATAATTTTACTTCATGAAATATTATTTCTTCCTTTGGCTCATATATTTCTTTATTATCATTAATAATAATAATAATAATTATTTGAGAATCTATAATTAATCAACGAATTATTTTATTTTCCCTTAATATACCTTCTTCTATTGAATGATTACAAAACTTACCTCCATCAGAACATTCTTATAATGAACTTCCTATTTTAAGAAAYTTCTAATATGGCAGATTATATGTAATGGATTTAAACCCCATTTATAAAGGATTTATCCTTTTTTTAGAAATGGCTACTTGATCTAATTTTAACCTTCAAAATAGAGCTTCTCCTTTAATAGAACAAATTATTTTCTTTCACGATCATACATTAATTATTTTAATTATAATTACAATTTTAGTTGGTTATTTAATGACTAATTTATTTTTTAATAAATATATTAATCGATTTTTATTAGAAGGACAAATAATTGAACTAATTTGAACAATTATTCCTACAATTACTTTAATCTTTATTGCTCTTCCCTCCCTTCGATTACTTTATCTTTTAGACGAATTAAATAATCCCTTAATTACTTTAAAATCAATTGGTCATCAATGATATTGAAATTATGAATATTCAGATTTCAATAATGTAGAATTTGATTCATATATAATTCAATATGATAAATCTAATCTTAATAATTTTCGTCTATTAGATGTTGATAATCGAATTATTTTACCAATAAATAATCAAATTCGAATTATAGTAACTGCTGCCGATGTAATTCATTCATGAACAATTCCTTCATTAGGAGTAAAAATTGATGCCAACCCAGGTCGATTAAATCAAACAAATTTATTTATTAATCGACCTGGAATTTTCTTTGGACAATGTTCAGAAATTTGTGGAGCTAATCATAGATTTATACCTATTTTAATTGAAAGAGTTTCAATTAAAAATTTTATTAATTGAATTAATAATTATTCTTCATTAGATGACTGAAAGCAAGTACTGGTCTCTTAAACCATTTTATAGTAAATTAGCATTTACTTCTAATGAAAGAATTAGTTAAATCATATAACATAAATATGTCAAATTTAAATTATTACTATGTAATATTCTTTTATTCCTCAAATAATACCTATTAATTGAATTTTATCTTTTTTATTATTTATTATTATTTTTATTATTTTTAACATTATAAATTATTATATTTTTATTTATAATAAAAATAACAAAAATAATAAATCTTTAAAAATTATAAAAAATATTAATTGAAAATGATAAATAATTTATTTTCTATTTTTGATCCATCAACAAATATTCTTAATCTATCATTAAATTGAATTAGAACTTTTATTGGATTAATATTTATTCCGTATTCTTTTTGAATTATCCCTAATCGACAATTTATTTTTTGAAATATTATTTTAAATAAACTTCATAATGAATTTAAAATACTCTTAGGAATAAATAGTTTCAATGGATCTACTTTTATTTTTATTTCATTATTTTCTTTTATTTTATTTAATAATTTTTTAGGATTATTCCCTTATATTTTTACAAGAACTAGTCATCTAACAATTTCTCTTTCTATTTCTCTTTCCTTATGATTAAGATTTATATTATATGGATGAATCAATAATTATCAACATATATTTATTCATATAATCCCTCAAGGAACTCCAACTATTCTTATACCTTTTATAGTATTAATTGAAACTATTAGAAATATTATTCGACCAGGAACTCTAGCCGTTCGACTAACAGCTAATATAATTGCAGGACATTTATTATTAACTTTATTAAGAAATACTGGTAATAATATAACTTTTTATATAATTATTTTCTTAATTATTATTCAAATTTTACTTTTAATTCTTGAATCTGCGGTCGCAATTATTCAAGCTTACGTAATTTCTATTTTAAGAACTTTATACTCTAGAGAAGTTAATTAATGACAACAAATAATAATCATCCTTTTCATTTAGTAGATTACAGACCATGACCTTTAACCGGAGCTATCGGAGTAATAACTTTAGTTACAGGAATAATTAAATGATTCCATGAATTTAATATAAACTTAATATTTTTAGGATATATAATTATTTTATTAACTATATATCAATGATGACGAGATATTTGTCGAGAAGGAACATTCCAAGGTAATCATACTTATTTAGTAACAAAAGGATTACGATGAGGAATAATTTTATTTATTATTTCAGAAATCTTTTTTTTTATTTCTTTTTTTTGAGCTTTTTTTCATAGAAGTTTATCTCCTAATATTGAAATTGGAGTAATATGACCCCCTTCTAGAATTATTCCTTTTAATCCTTTCCAAATTCCCCTTTTAAATACTATTATTTTAATTACGTCTGGAGTATCAGTAACATGAGCTCATCATGCAATTATAGAAAATAATTTTCATCAAACTACACAAGGACTATTTATTACTATTATCTTAGGAATTTATTTCACTATTCTTCAAGCCTATGAATATTTTGAAGCTCCTTTCACTATTGCAGATTCAATTTATGGGTCTACTTTTTTTATAGCAACTGGATTTCATGGATTACATGTTATTATCGGAACAATTTTCTTAACAATCTGTTTTATCCGCCATCTAAATTTTCATTTTTCTAATAAGCATCATTTTGGATTTGAAGCAGCAGCTTGATATTGACATTTTGTTGATGTAGTTTGACTATTCCTTTATATCTCTATTTATTGATGAGGTAATTAATTATTTATATAATATATTTAGTATATTTGATTTCCAATCAAAAAGTTTAATTTAATTTAATATAAATAATTAATTTATTATTTATCATTTCTATTATAATTATTCTTATTTCTAATATTTTAATATTTTTAACTATCATTTTATCAAAAAAATCATTTATAGATCGAGAAAAAAATTCTCCATTTGAATGTGGATTTGACCCTAAATCCTCAGCTCGAATCCCATTTTCCCTTCATTTTTTTTTAATTACAGTAATTTTTTTAATTTTTGATGTAGAAATTGCATTAATTTTCCCCTTAATTTATTCTTTTAATTTAACTAATTTTTTTATAATAATAAAAATTAGTTTTTTTTTTATTTTAATACTCTTAATTGGATTATATCATGAATGAAATCAAAATATATTAAATTGAACAAATTAGGATTATAGTTTAATTAAAACATTTGATTTGCATTCAAAAAATATTTTTATAAATTTATCTTAAATATGAAGCAATTATGCATTTAATTTCGACTTAAAAGAAAGAGTTAATTAACTCCATATTTATTAATTGAAACCAAAATAGAGGTATATCACTGTTAATGATATTAATGAATTTTTATTCCAATTAAAGAAATATAAAAATTAAGCTTCTAACTTAACCTATAGTAGAAAATATCTATTAATATTTCTAATTTATATAGTTTATCACAAAACATTACATTTTCATTGTAAAAATAAAATATAATATTTTTATAAATATCTAAAGATTTACAATCTCCTTAATATCTTCAATATTATGCTCTTTATAAGCTATTTAAATTATAATAATAATAAAAATAATAAATAAAAAATTATTATTCAAAAAAAAAAATCTAAATAAATAAATTTTAAAATTATTTATTTGATAAAAATTATAAAAAATTGAATAATTTTTAATAACATTATATATCCCTTGACCTCTATATAATTCTCTTCACCCCATATCCACATTTTTTAATAAATTTTGACCAAATTTTAAAAAATAATAATTTAATCCATAAGTAGATAATCTAGGTATAAATCATATTAAACATAAAAAATTTCTTAAATTATATATTAATATAAATTTATTAATAGAATAAATTTTTATATTACTAATTAAATAACCTAAAAAAAATCCTAAAATTATAACATAAATAACTATTATTTTCAAATTAAAAGGTAAATAAATCATATAAGGATAATTAAATAATATTCATCTCAAAAATCTTCCAACTATTAAACTTATAAATAATAATATAAACATTCTTTTTAATATAATGTAATCTTCATCATATAAATTATAAATAACTATCAAATTATAATCATTAATTATTGTATAAAATAATAAACGAATTCTATAATACATAGTTAACCCAGTAGAAACATAAAATAAAAAAAAAATTATTAAATTTAAATTTCTTATTCTTAAAACCTCTAAAATTAAATCCTTAGAATAAAATCCAGATAAAAAAGGAATCCCGCATAAAGATAAATTCGAAATATTTAAACATAAAGAAGTTAATGGAATATAAAATCTAACTCCCCCTATATAACGAATATCTTGAATATCATTTATTATATGAATCAATACTCCAGCACATATAAATAATAAAGCTTTAAATATAGCATGAGTTAATAAATGAAAAAAAGCTAAATCAGATAAACCTATTCTTAAAATTCTTATTATTAACCCTAATTGCCTTAAAGTAGAAAGAGCAATAATTTTTTTTAAATCAAATTCATAATTTGCCGAAATACCAGCTATAAATATTGTTAAACTAGATAATAATAATAAAAATTTTAATACATATATATCTACTAATATAACATTAAACCGAATTAATAAATAAACACCAGCAGTAACTAAAGTAGAAGAATGAACTAAAGCAGAAACAGGAGTTGGAGCCGCCATAGCAGCAGGTAATCAAGAACTAAAAGGAATTTGAGCTCTTTTAGTTATAGCCGCAATAATTAATAAACCTCTAATAATTTTTATTATAAAATCATTATTTATAAAATTTAAATAAAAAATATAATTTCAACCACCATAATTTATTATTCATGAAATTACTATTAAAATTATTACATCCCCAATTCGATTAGACAATGCTGTTAATATACCAGCATTATAAGATTTAATATTTTGATAATAAATTACTAAACAATAAGAAACTAAACCTAAACCATCCCAACCTAAAAAAATTCTAATTAAATTAGGACTAATAATTAATAAAATTATAGAAAAAACAAATAACAAAACTAAAATAATAAATCGATTCAAATTTAATTCCGAAGATATATATCTTATTCTATAATAAATAACAGAAGAAGAAATAAATAAAACAAATCTTATAAATAATAAAGATATTCAATCTAATAAAATAGATATAACAATTATTATAGAATTAAAAGAAATAACTTCCCATTCTAAAAATAAAATTTTATTATTTATAATAAAATAAATCATATAAAAAAAATTAATTATTCTAAAAAAAAATAAAAAAAAAAAACTTAAAAAACAAATTGAAAATTTTTTTATGATTTAAAATGAAAATTCATATTTTTGACTCCACAAATCAATATTTTTTTTTAAATTATTTAAATAAAATCAAATTATAAAAAAATCAATTTTTAAAATTAAAAAATTTAAAGGCAATCAATGTAACATTAATATTAAATATTCTCGAGAAATACCTGTATAAAATCTATAAACTCTTATATTATATTTTCCATGTTGAGTATAAGAATATAAATATAATCTATAGCCAGCTCTAAAAAAAGAAATTATAATAAGAATTAATATAGAAAAATAAGATCAACTAATTACTCTATTAATTAAACTAATTTCACCTATTAAATTCATTGAAGGAGGAGCTGCTATATTAGAAGATAGTAATAAAAATCATCATAAACTTATAGAAGGTATGAAATTTATTATCCCCTTATTTATAAATAATCTTCGTCTATTTAATCGCTCATAATTAATATTAGCTAAACAAAATATTCCTGAAGAACATAATCCATGACCAATTATTATAATATAAGAACCTAAATATCCTCAATAATTTATAGTTATAATCCCACAAATTACTAATCTTATATGAGCAACCGAAGAATAAGCAATTAATAATTTTATATCAACCTGACAAAAACAATTTAAACTAATATATAAACCTCCTAATAAACTAATTATAATTCAAATAATTCTAAATTTTATATTAATTTTCTGAAAAATAATTATAATTCGTAAAAGTCCGTAACCCCCTAATTTTAATATAATCCCAGCTAAAATTATTGATCCTGAAACTGGAGCTTCTACATGAGCTTTAGGTAATCATAAATGAGTAAAATATATGGGTATTTTTACTAAAAAAGCTAAAATTATTGATAAATATAATAAAAAAAAATTAAAATCAAAAAATTTTAAAAAATATATAATAACACAATTTAAATTATTAAATAAAAAAAAAATCCCTAATAATATAGGTAAAGAAGCAAATAAAGTATAAAATAATAAATATATCCCAGCTTGAACCCGTTCAGGCTGATATCCTCAACCAATAATTAATATTAATGTAGGAATTAAACTACCTTCAAAAAATAAATAAAATATAAATAAATTTATTACTCTAAAAGTTAAATACAACATAATTAATAAAATAATAATATTAAACAAAAAAAAATTTACATAAAAATTTATCTTATTTAAATTTTCCCTAGCTATAATTATTAATAAACAAATTCAAATTCTTAATAAAATTAAACCATAAGAAATTAAATCACATCCTATTATATACCTAAGATTACAAAAATTACTAATACTAATATTTAAATTTATAAATATAAACATCAATAATAATAATAATATTTGAACCATTCAAAATATATTTTTTAAAAAACATAAAGGAATTATAAAAATTATTAATATTAAAAATTTTATCATTATTTTAATTATAATATTCTAAATCTTTGAAAATAATCATTCCCATGAGTTCGAATTATAGAAACTAAAATAGATAATCCTAAAGCCCCCTCACAAACAGAAAATAATAAAAAAATTATTAATATATATATATTATATTCTAAAAAATTAAAAATAATAATTAAAAAAAAAAAAATTCTTAAAACAATAAATTCTAATCTTAATAAAATAATTAATAAATGTTTATGCTTAGAAATAAAAATTATATTACCAAAAATAAATATTATTATAACAATAAATCATATATTTAATATTATCATTAGTTTTTATAGTTTAAAAAAAACATTGGTCTTGTAAATCAAAAATAAGTTCTTTTCTTTAAAAACTTCAAAGAAAAAGAATTTCTTTATCTATAATCTCCAAAATTATTATTTTTATAAACTATTCTTTGAAATTTTAAAAATATTTTTATCCTCTTTAATTTTTTTATTTTCATTTATAATATTATTTTTAAATCATCCTTTATCTATAGGATTATTAATTCTTTTACAAACTTTAATTACTTGTCTAATTTCAGGAATATTAATTAACTCATATTGATTTTCTTACATTTTATTTTTAGTATTTTTAGGTGGACTTTTAGTTTTATTTATTTATGTTTCAAGAGTAGCATCAAATGAATTATTTAACATAAATTTTTATATAAAAAGAATAATATTATTCTTTTTACTTATAATTTCTCTAATAAGAATTATACTTATATATAATTTAAATTGATTAAATTTTTCATTTAATTATGAAATAAAAAATTTTTTTAACCTTTTTATTTTTATTAATAATGAAAATAAAATTAACTTATCTAAATTATATAATAATCAAAATCAATATTTAATAATTATATTAATTATTTACCTTTTTATTACTTTAGTAGCTGTTGTTAAAATTACTAATATTTTTTTTGGTCCTCTTCGGTCTATTAATTTTTAATAAACTAATGATAAATAAATTTTTACCTTTACAAAAAACTCACCCATTATTAAAAATCATTAATAAATCTTTAGTTGATCTTCCTTCCCCATCTAACATCTCATCTTGATGAAATTTTGGTTCTCTCTTAGGATTATGCTTAATTATTCAAATTATTACAGGATTATTTTTAACTATATACTATACTGCAAATGTAGAATTAGCTTTTTATAGAGTAAACTATATTTGCCGAAATGTTAACTATGGATGATTAATTCGAACTCTTCATGCTAATGGAGCCTCATTTTTTTTTATCTGCATTTACTTCCATATCGGCCGAGGAATTTATTATGAATCTTTTAATTTAAAATATACATGAATAATTGGAATTATTATTTTATTTATATTAATAGCAACAGCCTTTATAGGATATGTATTACCATGAGGTCAAATATCATTTTGAGGAGCTACTGTAATTACTAATTTATTATCAGCTATTCCTTACTTAGGGACTATATTAGTCAATTGAATTTGAGGAGGATTTGCAATTGATAATGCAACTTTAACACGATTTTATTCTTTCCACTTTATCCTTCCATTTATTATTGCCATATTAACAATAATTCATTTATTATTTTTACATCAAACTGGATCTAATAATCCTTTAGGAATTAATAGAAATTTAGATAAAATCCCATTTCACCCATTCTTTATTTTTAAAGATTTAATTGGATTTATTATTTTATTATTATCTCTTAGATTATTAACTTTAACTAATCCTTATCTTTTAGGAGATCCTGATAACTTTATTCCAGCTAATCCTCTTGTTACACCCATTCATATTCAACCTGAATGATACTTTTTATTCGCTTATGCCATTCTTCGATCTATCCCAAATAAATTAGGAGGAGTAATTGCTTTAGTTATTTCTATTTTAATTTTAATTATTTTACCTTTTACATTTAATAAAAAAATTCAAGGAATTCAATTTTATCCTTTAAATCAAATCTTATTTTGAATTATAGTATCAACTTTTATTTTATTAACATGAGCCGGTGCTCGACCTGTTGAAGATCCTTATATTATTACAGGACAATTATTAACTTTCCTATATTTTTCTTATTTTATTATTAATCCAATTATTAGAAAATATTGAGATAATTTAATTTTTAATTAATTTTAAATTAATGAGCTTGTATAAGCATTTGTTTTGAAAACTTAAGAAAGAATATATTTAATTCTATTAATTTATACTAAAAATATTAACTAATTTAAAAAAATTTTTAATCCTAAAAAAAATAATAAAAAATTTAAAGAAACAGGTAAATATCTTTTTCAAGATAAATATATTAATTTATCATACCGATAACGAGGTAAAGTCCCTCGAACTCAAATAAATACAAAAGAAATAAAAGCCAATTTAATATAAAATATCAATCTTAATCTATACCCCCCTATATATAATAAAATAAAAAATATTCTCATAAATATAATTCTAGAATATTCTGATAAAAAAATTAAAGTAAATCCCCCTCTTCTATATTCTACATTAAATCCCGAAACTAATTCTCTCTCTCCCTCTGCAAAATCAAAAGGTGTTCGATTTGTTTCAGCCAATCTAGAAGACAATCATCTTAATCTTAAAGGCAATATTAAAAAAAAAAATCAAATAAATTCTTGATAAAAAAAAAAATTAATTAAATTAAAATCTATAATTATAATAACTCTAGATATTATAATTAAAGCTAATCTAACTTCATAAGAAATTGTTTGAGCTACAGCTCGTAATCCCCCTAATAAAGCATAATTAGAATTCGAAGATCACCCAGCAATCATTACTGTATAAACCCCTACTCTTATAATAGACAAAAAAAATATAATTCCTAAATTAAATCTAACTAAATTAAAATAATAAGGAATTAATAATCAAGATATTAATGAAACAACTAATCTAACAATAGGAGAAAAATAATAAGCTATATAATTAGAATAATTTGGAAAAGTTTGTTCTTTATTAAATAATTTAATTACATCTGAAAAAGGTTGTAAAATTCCTATATACCCAACCTTATTAGGACCTTTACGAATTTGAATATACCCTAAAGCTTGACGCTCTAATAAAGTTAAAAAAGCAACCCCTACTATTACTCCAATAACTATAATTAAAACTCCAATAATAAACAAAAAAATATCATTAATTATCATTACTATATATATATATAATTATATATTTATGACTTCTAAAATCATTACATTTTTTCTGCCAAAATAGCATAGCTATTTTATTAATAATATTCTTCACTATAAAATTATTTTTAATATTTGATCCTTTCGTACTAAAATATTATTTTTCTTTAAAGATAGAAACCAACCTGGCTCACACCGGTTTGAACTCAGATCATGTAAGATTTTAATGATCGAACAGATCAAAATTTTAAACTTTTGCATTTAAATTTTATCTTAATCCAACATCGAGGTCGCAAACTTTTTTTCCTATTTGAACTAAAAAAAAAAATTACGCTGTTATCCCTAAGGTAATTTTTTCTTTTAATCACTAAAAATGGATCATATATTCATAAATTAATGTATTTATATAAAAAAAGTTAATTCAATTTTTCTATCACCCCAATAAAATAATTTATTTAATTTTAATTTTAATATTTTATAAATTAATAATAATTAAATAAATTATAAAACTCTATAGGGTCTTCTCGTCTTTTAAATTTATTTTAGCTTTTTAACTAAAAAATTAAATTTTATAAATTACTTAGAGACAGTCTATATTTCATCCAATCTTTCATACAAGTCACCAATTAAGAGACTAATGATTATGCTACCTTTGTACAGTCAAAATACTGCAGCCCTTTAATAATTATCAGTGGGCAGACTAGACTTTAAATTATTTTCAAAAAGACATGTTTTTGATAAACAAGTGAATATAAATTTTTGCCGAATTCCTTTAAATAATTTTTTTATAAATTTTTATATTTATCTTAATATAAAAAAAAATTATATAATAATTTTATCATTATATCTAATTTTATTTAATTAAAATATATTTTTTTATAAAAAATTAAATTTTTAATTAAATTTTAAATTAAATTAAATTATTTATAAAAAATTATAATTTTTTAACAATTTAAATTCTAAAATTTTAATTTAAAATTTAATTAATTATAAATTATTTATTTTAAAGCTTATCCCTTAAAATATTTAATATTAAAATTAAAATTTTTTATTTAAAAAAAAAATTTTTAAGAATATTTAAAATTAAATTTTTTTCTAAAAAAACTAGATATATTTTAAAACGATTAACATTTCATTTCCAATTAATTATTTAAAATAATTATTCTACATTAACTTTTATAATTAATTAACTCTTTAAAATTCGAGAAATTTTTATTTAAAAACTTATATTAATAAACTCTGATACACAAGATACAATAAATTAAATCTACTTTTTAATAATTTAATTTAAATTTATTTCAAAATTCTTTTACAATACTATCCCCTATAAATTTTAAAATTTTTTCTATAAATATACTTTAACCCCTATTAAATATATTTAAAAATTTTTTTATGATTTAAAATGAAAATTATTAATTTTTCCCCCTCAAATTAATTAAATTTAATATCTTTTCAATGTAAATGAAATACTTATTCAAGCTCTAATTTGATCTTTCTAGAAACACTTTCCAGTACCTCTACTTTGTTACGACTTATTCCAATTTATTTATGAAAGTGACGGGCAATATGTACATATTTTAATTATTAATCATTTTAATAAATTTATTAAAATTACATTTAAATCCACCTTCAAGTATCTTTAAAAAATACTATCCATTTAATTATTTTTTATTGTAATCCATTATATTCTTAATTATAATCTGCATCTTGATCTGAATTAATTTTTATTTTAAATTTTAAAATATTATTTTTTTTTAAAAATATTTTTTTAACAACGATATACAAAATTAATAAATTAAGTAAATTTATTCGTGGACTATCAATTATTAAACAGATTCCTCTAAATGAACTAAAATACCGCCAAATTATTTAAGTTTTTATAAATAATTATATACTATTTTAGTATTATTAATTTAATTTTTTATAATAGAGTATCTAATTCTAGTTTTTTATAAAATTTAATAAATCATATTATAAAATAAAATTTTAATTAAATTAAAATTTCACCTAATAATTTAATATTTATTTTTAATTTTAATATTAATTATTTACTAATATAATTTAAATTATTTTTTGTATAACCGCAACTGCTGGCACAAAATTTGTTAATAATTAATAAATATTACTAAATCTTAATTTCTTAAATTTTTAATATTAATTACTGTTAAAATTAATTCACTTAAAAATTATTAAAATAATTAAAAATTCACACTAAAATTTACATGTAAAATAAATTTAAATTAAATTTTTCAAATCATAAAAATTTATTTATATATAAAAATTTTTCATATAGATTTTTTTTTTTTTTTTTTATATTAAAAATTTAATATATAATTATATTACCTATAATAAAATATTTAACATAAATTATTAAACATTGAATAATTTCTTTCTTTTTTTCTTCATAATAATTATTAAATACCTAAATCGCTATATAAAATTTTATAAACTAATAAATTATATAAAATTAATATAATTTAAATTAATTAAATGTATTTTATTAAATTATTAATTATAATAATATAATAAAAATTTAATATATTTTTATATAATTATATATTATAGCACTAAATAAAATTAACAATAATAATTAAAATATATAATTTAATTTAATTTTTTTCTATACCATTCCTAATTTTTTTTATATATAAATAAAAAAAAAAAA